ATGTAATAGTATAGTATTTTAATTTTTTGCGTATAGCATACATATTTATTTATATTGTATAACGTATAACATATTTAGATATTTAGATTGTATATATGTATATTAAATACATAAGTATAAGAAATGAACTTAACGACGAGATTTATTATCGTTTCTTGCATGTCTCGTAAAAGACAGAGTAGGTGCAAATTCTCCCAATTTGTGACCCACCATACGATCCGTTATATAAATAGGTAAATGTTCCTTTCCATTATGAATAGCGATTGTATGGCCAATCATTGTGGGTATAATGGTAGATGCCCGAGACCAAGTTACTATTATTTCTTTCTCTTCCCTCGTGTTGAGTTTTTCAATTTTTGCCGATAAATGATTAGCTACAAAAGGGTTTTTTTTTAGTGAACGTGTCATGTCACAGTGTATTACTCCTTTTTTTTTACATTTTTTATTTTAAAGATTGGCATTCTATGTCCAATATCTCGATCTAAGTTAAGTATGGAGGTCAGAATAAATACAATAATGATGAATGGAAAAAAGATAAAATCCTTTAGCTATTAGCTAGAAAAGAAGGGGCGGATGTAGCCAAGTGGATCAAGGCAGTGGATTGTGAATCCACCATGCGCGGGTTCAATTCCCGTCGTTCGCCCATTACATTTTTTTTTTCAAATAAAAAAAAAAAAAAAAATTATATTTTCAATATTCCTATTTACGGCGACGAAGAATAAAACTATCACTATATTTTTTCCTTTTCCTACTTCTTCTTCCAAGCGCAGGATAACCCCAAGGGGTTGTGGGTTTTTTTCTACCAATTGGGGCTCTCCCCTCACCGCCCCCATGGGGATGGTCTACAGGGTTCATAACTACTCCTCTTACTACAGGACGCTTACCTAGCCAACACTTAGATCCGGCTCTACCCAAACTTTTTTGGTTCACCCCAACATTACCCACTTGTCCGACTGTTGCTAAGCAGTTTTTGGATATCAAACGGACCTCCCCAGATGGTAATCTTAATGTGGCCGATTTACCTTCTTTTGCTATCAGTTTCGCTACAGCACCTGCTGCTCTAGCTAATTGTCCACCCTTTCCAAGTGTAATTTCTATGTTATGTATGGCCGTGCCTAAGGGCATATCGGTTGAAGTGGATTCTTCTTTTTTATCAATAAAAACCCCTTCCCAAACTGTACAAGCTTCTTCCAAAGCATACGGCTTTCTAGATGTATATGATGATATCTAGACAGATGGATCTTATATAAATCGTATGATGAAGTACCACATGAGTGGATATATAGGAATCCAAATCTGCTGAATCACTCATGTTATGATCTTCTACATCCTAGGTCTCCCCGCTCCGTCATCTGGCTTATGTTCTTCATGTAGCATTCAGACCGAATGACTCTATGAAATTACGTCGATACTTCCACATATTATGGGTAACGTAGGAGACATCTCTCTTTTTCCCCGGGGGTATCTTAATTACCACTGCTTAGCTTTCAATTCGCCTCTGACCATCAAATTAAATGTGAATAACCCGTCCTCCTCTCTTTGAAACAAGGGGCGCTTCCGGTTCTGTGCGTGCTTCAAACAATTTTGTCTTCTCCATATTACCATATATCTAGAGTCAATAATTTTCTATGATGAACTACTGAACTCAATCACTTGCTGCCGTTACTCAACAGTTTTCTGTTGAGGTCTATCCCGTAGAGGTGCTCAAATTGGATCAGTGATCGATTTCTAGGTTTCGTCGTAAACCTAATTGGTTACTTCCAATTACGTAAATCAATAGTTCAAACCGCACTCAAAGGTAGGGCATTTCCCATTGATATAGGAACTTCTGTACCAGAAACAATGGTATCTCCAATTATAGCCCCTCTGGGATGTAAAATATATCTCTTCTCACCATCCCCATAGTGTATGAGACAAATGTATGCATTTCGATTAGGGTCGTATTCTATGGTTACGATTCTACCAGATATGTCTTTTTCATTCCGTCTAAAATAGATTTTACGGTATAGACGCTTATGACCTCCCCCTCTATGCCGTGCGGTAATGATTCCTCTGGCATTACGACCTTTACTACAACGATGCTGTCCATAGATCAAATTATTTCGTGGATTGGATTTCACTTGACTGTTTACGGCTCCATTGCGTGTGCTCGGGGTAGAAGTTTTGTATAAATGTATCGCCGTGTTATTAAGTATTTTTATTTTGCTTTAAGTTCTTTTCTCTATAAGAGGTGGAATAGAATAACCCGATTCAAGCGTAATGATCATACGTCTGTAATGCATTGTATGTCCCATAATAGGTCCCCTTCTTCTACCCTTTCCCGGGAGTCGATGACTATTCATAGCTATTACCTTGACACCAAAGAAGAGTTCGACCCAATGCTTTATTTCTGTCCTAGTTGATCCTGATTCGACATTAGAAGTATATTGATTGTTCCCCAATAACCGAATACTTTTTTCTGTAAATACTGCATATTTGATTCCATCCATAAATCCATTTTCTTCCCTATGAGTTCCAGTATCGATAAGAATTCTAGTTCTTACTGTTCATATGTTATGGTATGAATATACCATACCAATTCGTTATGGATGGATGATGAGATTCCATTGATACAGAGCCAATTCCAATAGACTTATTAAACGTTCCCATTGGCGTGCATCCAGCAGGAATTGAACCTACGAATTTACCAATTATGAGTTGGGCGCTTTAACCATTCAGCCATGGATGCTTAACTTAACACATCATATATTGTAAATAAACAAATTCCAATTGGGATGCTTAACTTAACACATCATATATCGTAAATAAACAAATTCCAGTTCAAATACAATCTTCGCCGGAGGAGGTCTAAATATCAATGAAGAGACATCAATTCAAATCCTGGATCGTCGAATTGAGAGAGATATTGAGAGAGATCAAGAATTCTCACTATTTCTTAGATTCATGGATCAAATTCAATTCAGTGGGATCTTTCGCTCACATTTTTTTCCATCAAGAACGCTTTATGAAACTTTTTGACCCCCGAATTTGGAGTATCCTACTTTCACGTGATTCGCAGGGTTCAACAAGCAATCGATATTTCATGATCAAAGGTGTAGTACTGCTTGTAGTAGCGGTCCTTATATCTCGTATTAACAATCGAAAGATGGTCGAAAGAAAAAATCTCTATTTGATGGGGCTTCTTCCTATACCTATGAATTCCATTGGACCTGGAAATGAGACATTGGAAGAATCTTTTTGGTCTTCCAATATCAATAGGTTGATTGTTTCGCTCCTGTATCTTCCAAAAGGGAAAAAGCTTTCTGAGAGTTGTTTCATGGATCCGCAAGAAAATACTTGGGTTCTCCCAATAAATCAAAAGTGTATCATGCCTGAATCTAACCGGAGTTCACGGTGGTGGAGGTGGGGGAAGCGGATCGGAAAAAAAAGGGATTCTAGTTGTAAGATATCTAATGAAACCGTAGCAGGAATTGAGATCTCATTCAAAGAGAAAGATAGCAAATATCTGGAGTTTCTTTTTTTATCCTATACGGATGATCCGATCCGCAAGGACCATGATTGGGAATTGTTTGATTGTCTTTCTTCGAGGAAGAAGCGAAACATAATCAACTTGAATTCGGGACAGCTATTCGAAATCTTAGGGAAAGACTTGATTTCTTATCTCATGTCTGCTTTTCGTGAAAAAAGACCAATTGAAGGGGAGGGTTTCTTCAAACAACAAGGAGCTGAGGCAACTATTCAATCAAATGATATTGAGCATGTTTCCCATCTCTTCTCGAGAAACAAGTGGGGTATTTCTTTGCAAAATTGTGCTCAATTTCATATGTGGCAATTCCGCCAAGATCTCTTCGTTAGTTGGGGGAAGAATGAGCACGAATCGGATTTTTTTAGGAACGTATCGAGAGAGAATTTGATTTGGTTAGACAATGTGTGGTTGGTAAACAAGGATCGGTTTTTTAGCAAGGTACGGAATGTATTGTCAAATATTCAATATGATTCCACAAGATCTATTTTCGTTCAAGTAAGGGATTCTAGCCAATTGAAAGGATCTTCTGATCAATCCATAGATCATTTCGATTCCATTAGAAATGAGGATTCAGAATATCCCACATTGATCGATCAAACAGAGATTCAGCAACTAAAAGAAAGATCGATTCTTTGGGATCCTTCCTTTCTTCAAACGGAACGAACAGAGATAGAATCAGATCAATTCCCGAAATGCCTTTTTGGATCTTCCTCAATGTCCCGGCTATTCACGGAACGTGAGAAGCAGATGAATAATCATCTGCTTCCGGAAGAAATCGAAGAATTTATTGGGAATCCTACAAGATCAATTCGTTCTTTTTTCTCTGACAGATGGTCAGAACTTCATCTGGGTTCGAATCCTATTGAGAGGTCCACCAGAGATCAGAAATTTTTTAAGAAAAAACAAGATGTTTCTTTTGTCCCTTCCAGGCGAGCGGAAAATAAGGAAATGGTTGATATATTCAAGATAATTACGTATTTACAAAATACCGTCTCAATTCATCCTATTTCATTCTTGAACAAAAATCCATTTTTTGATTTATTTCATCTATTCCATGACCGGAACAAAAGGGGATACACGTTACACCACGATTTTGAATCAGAAGAGAGATTTCAAGAAATGGCAGATCTATTCACTCTATCAATAACCGAGCCGGATCTGGTGTATCATAGGAGATTTGCCTTTTCTATTGATTCCTACGGGTTGGATCAAAAAAAATTCTTGAATCAGGTATTCAACTCCGGAGATGAATCGAAAAAGAAATCTTTATTGGTTCTACCTCCTCTTTTTTATGAAGAGAATGAATCTTTTTATCGAAGGATCAGAAAAAAATCGGCCCGGATCTACTGCGGGAATGATTTGGAAGATCCAAAACGAAAAACAGCGGTATTTGCTAGCAACAACATAATGGAGGCAGTCAATCAATATAGATTGATCCGAAATCTGATTCAAATCTATGGGTACATAAGAAATGTATCTAATCGATTCTTTTTAATGAATAGATCCGATCACAACTTCGAATATGGAATTCAAAGGGATCAAATAGGAAATGATACTCTGAATCATATAACTATAATGAAATATACGATCAACCTACATTTATCGAATTTGAAAAAGAGTCAGAAGAAATGGTTTGATCCTCTTATTTCTCGAACCGGGAGATCCATGAATCGGGATCCTGATGTATATAGATACAAATGGTCCAATGGGAGCAAGAATTTCCAGGAACATTTGGAACATTTCCTTTCTGAACAGAAGAACCATTTTCAAGTAGTGTTCGATCGGTTACGTATTAATCAATATTCGATTGATTGGTCCGAGGTTATAGACAAACAAGATTTGTCTAAGTCACTTCGTTTCTTTTTGTCCAAGTCACTTCTCTTTTTGTCCAAGTCACTTCTCTTTTTGTCCAAGTCACTTCCCCTTTTCTTTGTGAGTATCGGGAATACCCCCATTCATAGGTCCGAGATCCACATCTATGAATTGAAAGGTCCGAATGATCAACTCTGCAATCAGTTGTTAGAATCAATAGGTGTTCAAATCGTTCATTTGAATAAATTGAAACCCTTCTTATTGGATGATCATGATACTTCCAAAAGACCGAAATCCTTGATCAATGGAGGAACAAGATTACCATTTTGCTTCAAAAAGATACCAAAGTGGGTGATTGACTCATTCCATACTAGAAATAATCGCAGGAAATCCTTTGATAACATGGATTCCTATTTATCAATGATATTCCATGATCGAGACAATTGGCTGAATCCCGTGAAACCATTTCATAGAAGTTCATTGATATCTTCTTTTTATAAAGAAAATCCACTTCGATTCTTGAATGATCCAAATCGCTTCTGGTTCTATTGTAACAAAAGATTCCCTTTTTATGTGGAAAAGACCCGTATCAATAATTATGATCCTACATATGGACAATTCCTCACTATCTTGTTCATTCGCAACAAAATATTTTCTTCGTGCGTCGGTAAAAAAAAACATATTTTTGGGGAGAGAGAGACTATTTTGCCAATCGAGTCACAGGTATCTGACATATTTATACCTAACGATTTTACACAAAGTGGTGACGAAAGGTATAACTTGTACAAATTTTTCCATTTTCCAATTCGATCCGAGCCATTCGTTCGTAGAGCTATTTACTCGATCGCAGACATTTCTACAACACCTCTAACAGAGGAACAAATAGTTAATTTTGAAAGAACTTATTGTCAGCCTCTTTCAGATATGAATCTATCTGATTCAGAAGGGAAGAACTTGCATGAGTATCTCAGTTTCAATTCAAACATGGATTTGATTCACACTCCATGTTCTGAGAAGGATTTCCCATCTGGAAAGAGGAAAAAAAAACGGAGTCTTTCTCTAAAGAAATGCGTTGAGAAAGGGCAGATGTATAGAACCTTTCAACGAGATAGTGCTCTTTTCAATCTCTCAAAATGGAATCTCTTCCAAACATATATGCCATGGTTCCTTACTTCGACAGGGTGGAAATATCTAAATTTCACCACCCTTTTAGAGATTTTTTCAGAACCATTGCCGATACTAAGGATACTAAGTAGCAGGCACAAATTTGTATCCGTTTTGAGAGATATTATGCATGTATCAGATATATCATGGCCAATTCCTCAGAAGATTCTTCCACAATGGACTCTGACTCTGAAAAGTAAGATTTCGAGTCTGATAAGTGAGATTTCGAGTAAGTGTTTACAGAATCTCCTTCTGTCCGAAGAAACGATTCATCGAAATAATGAGTCACCCGTTCCATTGATATGGACATATCTGAGATTAACAAATGCTCGGGAGTTCCTCTATTCAATCCTTTTCCTTCTTCTTGTTGCTGGATATCTCGTTCGCATACATCTTCTCTTTGTTTCCCGAGCCTCTAGTGAGTTACAGACAGAGTTAGAAAAGATCAAATCTTTGATGATTCCATCATACATGATTGAGTTGCGAAAACTTTTGGATAGGTATCCTACATCTGAATCTGAACTGAATTCTTTCTGGTTAAAGAATCTCTTTCTAGTTGCTCTGGAACAATTAGGAGATTTTCTGGAAGAAATACGGGTTTCTGCTTCTGGTGGCAACATGCTATTGGTTGGTGGTTCCGCTTATGGGGTCAAATCAATACGTTCTAAGAAGAAATATTTGAATATCAATCTCATCGATCTCAGAAGTATCATACAAAATCCCATCAATCGAATCGCTTTTTCGAGAAATACGAGACATCTAAGTCGTACAAGTAAAGAGATCTATTCATTGATAAGAAAAAGAAAAGGGGTGAACGGTGATTGGATTGATGAGAAAATAGAATCCTGGGTCGCGAACAGTGATTTGGTTGATGATGAAGAAAGAGAATTCTTGGTTCAGTTCTCCACCTTAACGACCGAAAAAGAAAAAAGGATTGATCAAATTCTATTGAGTCTGACTCATAGTGATCATTTATCAAAGAATGACTCTGGTTATCAAATGATTGAACAACCGGGATCAATTTACTTACGATACTTAGTTGACATTCATAAAAAGTATCTAATGAATTATGAGTTCAATAGATCCTGTTTAGCAGAAAGACGGATATTCCTTGCTCATTATCAGACAATCACTTATTCACAAACCCCGTGTGGGGCTAATCGTTTTCATTTCCCATCTCATGGAAAACCCTTCTCGCTCCGTTTAGCCCTATCCCCTTCTAGGGGTATTTTAGTGATAGGTTCTATAGGAACTGGACGATCCTATTTGGTCAAATACCTAGCGACAAACTCCCATGTTCCTTTCATTACGATATTTCCGAACAACTTTCCGTATTCGTATTACAAGCCTGAAGGTTTTTTTATCGATGATAGTGATAGTGACGATAGTGATTATCGTGACGATATCGATATTGATGATAGTGACGATATTGATGATGACCTTGATCTTGATACGGAGCTGCTAGATATGACGAATGTGCTAACTATGGATATGCCGCCGAGTATATACGGATTTTATATCGATATCACCTTTCGATTCGCATTAGCAAGAGCAATGTCTCCTTGCATAATATGGATTCCAAACATTCATGATCTGTATGTGAATTACAGATCCTTCGGTCTATTACAGAACTATCTCTCCAGAGATTGTGAAAGATATTCCACTAGAAATATTCTTGTTATTGGTTCGACTCATATTCCCCAAAAAGTGGATCCCGCTCTAATAGCTCCGAATAAATTAAATACATGCATTAAGATACGAAGGCTTCTTATTCAACAACAACGAAAGCACTTTTTCATTCTTTCATATACTAAAGGGTTTCACTTGGAAAAGAAAATGTTCCATACTAACGGATTCGGGTCCATAACCATGGGTTCCAATGCACGAGATCTTGCAGCACTTATCAACGAGGCCCTAT